TCCCATGTAGAAAGTCTGTGCAAAACTTAGATTGGTGAAATACGACCTCTCTGAGATATATGGTTTATGCCGGAAAGGTACGAAGTTGGACTAATTTGGAAACATTGGGCAATTTACTTTATACTTCTATTGCTGCTCAGAAGAAATAGAGGGATCAGAGACAGTCACTGTTGGAAACTGGGGAGTTGGCTGATAAAGATGGACAGTAACGATCGCGTAATATAAATTCTTCGGCCTCGTCATCGAAAGCGGCTTCCAATTGCTCGGAAATTCTAAGCTATATGGGGGACTTGGATGGTGAGCAAAAACAATTGATCAAGAAGTTGGTCAACTTTCGCATGAAAGAAGGTAAAAAAACAAGAGTTCGTGCTATTGTTTATCAAACTTTTCATCGCCCCGCTCGAACTGAACGCGATGTAATCAAACTTATGGTTGACGCCCTAGAGAATATAAAGCCCATATGCGAAGTGGAAAGAGTAGGAAGAGCAGGTACTATTTATGATGTCCCTGGGATTGTAGCCAGGGATCGTCAACAAACCTTAGCTATTCGTTGGACCCTTGAAGCAGCTTTCAAACGACGTATAATCTACAGGACAAGCTTAGAGCAATGTTCATTTGATGAGATACTGGATGCTTACCGAAAGAGGGGAATTGCACGTAAGAAAAGGGGGAATCTTCATAGACTGGCTTCCACCAATCGAAGTATCGCGCATTTCAGATGGTGGTAAAGTGAGACCACAAAAAGAGCTCTTCCGAATGATAAATAAAAAAAGTGCTTAGTTTCGTTGGAAAAACCAACGCAAATCTCATATTTACTTTATAAAGCCGGATATATAAAAGGTTGGAGAGAGTGACTTTATGAAATTCTCTTATGTTATGTAAGTAGCTATGTAGTTAGTTAGTCTTTTTTTTCTAGTAAGCCTCTTCCCTGTGTATTAGCCCCCCTTTTTTCAAAAAAGAAGCCCCAGCTCCCTAAGAGGGACCCTTCTCTGATAAGGAAGGAAACAAAAGAATCTCAATTTTACGACAAATCCGGTCCGATGGCTGTTCTCCACTAACCACAAAGATATAGGGACTCTATATTTCATTTCATCTTTGGTGCCATTGCTGGAGTGATGGGCACATGCTTCTCAGTACTGATTCGTATGGAATTAGCACGACCCGGCGATCAAATTCTTGGTGGGAATCATCAACTTTATAATGTTTTAATAACGGCTCACGCTTTTTTAATGATCTTTTTTATGGTTATGCCGGCGATGATAGGTGGATCTGGTAATTGGTCTGTTCCGATTCTGATAGGTGCGCCTGACATGGCATTTCCACGATTAAATAATATTTCATTCTGGTTGTTGCCACCAAGTCTCGTGCTCCTATTAAGCCCAGCCTTAGTAGAAGTGGGTAGCGGCACTGGGTGGACGGTCTATCCGCCCTTAAGTGGTATTACCAGCCATTCTGGAGGAGCAGTTGATTCAGCAATTTCTAGTCCTCATCTATCTGGTGTTTCATCCATTTTAGGTTCTATCAATTTTATAACAACTATCTCCAACATGCGTGGACCTGGAATGACTATGCATAGATCACCCCTATTTGTGTGGTCCGTTCTAGTGACAGCATTCCCACCTTTATTATCACTTCCGGTACTGGCAGGGGCAATTACCATGTTATTAACCGAGAAATAGCGTAATAGAGAGAAAGATTGTATCAATATCAAGGCAAGTGGGAGGCGAGTAATTGAATCATCATCAGGTTAGGATCGATCTAAACCAGCCCATTATTTATATGATATGATTCAACATGCCAACTATTAAACAACTTATGTTCACAGGGGCTAGAAAGACTCGGTCATAGGAACTTAGACCACCTACGCGCTGGTAAACGAAAACCACCTCGACCGGATCAGAGTAAACAACAATGTCGAATCAGGCCGCCCCTTGTCTTGAAAGAATTCACACGCGGCCACCAGCTTTCCAAAAAGAAGGGGAGATCTGCTGCTTACTGCTCACGGAAACACTAGATTTATTCATTTTCTTCAGTACTCTTTGGGTAGAGAGTAACATCCTTAGCCTTGCACATAAAATGGGAAGTATTCTCTCTACCACAATGATACACATCACGATCATAGAGCTAAGGCCGACCCCATAATATGTGTGTAACATTCATGGGAACAACATCACACCAAATATAATCTTTATAATGACCAGAAAATAGAAACTAAACAGCATTGAGTTACCGGTATGGTAGTTTTGTTGATCCATGCGACATGATATGGTTGTGGATGTGGCTCGGTAGGAAGCTTCTATATCTCAACTGTAGAGGCTGAAACCACATTCATGCAACTCCCACCATCAATGACCAGCTTCCGTAATTCTTTGCCGCAGGTGACAAGTGTTTGAAAGATGGTTGTTCTCTTCCAATCTTACTTCTCAATCTTTGGGGCAGCGAGAGCCGAACCACCATAGCAAGGGAGGTATCTACGTCAGAATCCACCAAGTCGTCTGCA